TCTTTGTGGCATCAATTGTACAAGTTCTTGAAGAAGGCTGGACGAGTGGAATGAGGGAGAGCGGCTCGATCGAAAAAAAAAAAAAGAAGAGTAGCCCCCTAGAACCTGGCAAACTAACTATCAATGAATTCCCGAGCAATTCTCAACCAACATATGCGATTCATTCCCGTAAAGATTATAACACAGAGAAGACTCCTTACCTTAGGAGCGGGATAAGTGATACATCCGGCGAGCGCCGGTGAAGAACGCAAGCAAAGCTGGCATTGTTATATTCCAAAAAGAGAAAGGAGGCAGACTGGTAAGAAGGCCGACCGCATAGAGGGAGCGAACCGAAAAGCTCAGCTTTGCGGAGCGGACCAATCTTCCGTACCGCCCCCTTACTCTCTCTCTATAAAAAAGCCTGCGGGAAGCGCGAAGAGCTAAGCCACTAATGTCGTGGCGAAGGTTATACCTCCGAAAGTCAGCGAAGCTAAGGTTTCGTATGTGTTATATCCTTTCGATCGAGCGACAACTTCTAAGGAAGGCCTTCATTCCCCTTTGAAAAAGTAAAATAAAAAAAAGAGCGCTGGAGAGAGAGAGGGTTGCAGAAGTGCTTCTAGATCTCATGGAATAAGGCAGAATTTAAAACAACACTTTCCATCTCTTGCTTTCATAGAAAAAAATAGAATTTAGGAGATGAAATCCTGATTACATTACCGCGGGCCAAAATGGAATTTTGAAGAGCAAGCCAGAGAAAAGAAGCGTTGAGATAATATACCTTTCATCCTAATCTCATCTACTGAAAAAGGGGGCCCTCTTGATCACCTGAAGAGATTTTTAGGCAGAATTGGCATAATTATTACCATGAGGATTGAGCTGCCAAAAGAGATTTTCCTCCGTTTGTTTTTTGGGGCTAGAAGATAAGATTTATGCAGTCTATAGAAAAAAAAAAGAAAAAGAAGTATTATGAAGCTAAATGCTCTTGGATGGGCAGTGAAATAGGAGCCTTTTCTTTTTTTTTTTTTTAATAAGAAATTCAAACATATCTATCTCAATCTTGTGGCAATTTCCTCTTCAAATCACATCAAGATGAACTTTGAAGGTAGTTTACTTGCTTACTTGTTAAAGTAAGGAGTAGGGAGGGCTACTCTAGGAATTCGGATTATGGTGGGGTCATAAGAGATGGCACAATGGTGCTGTCATGTGAAATTGAACGGGTCTACTCTAGGGATTAAAGAAGCAACCTTTGCAAAAGCAGAAACTCTCCTGCATGGCCATAGTTTTGTCCAAACTATTGATTCTTTTCAAATCATCATATCAAAGGTTCTCTTAACATGATTATATGGGCGAATGGTAAAAATAAAGAACCTTGGCGCCTATGCTTTATCCTGAGAAAACATTTCTCAATATATTATATATAGTTCAAATTAATCATGTGAAGAGGGAAGCGACTTATTTAGCTGACCGTCAGGCTAACTTGGGTGTTAGGCTGCAGTCTTGGAGTCAGTGGATGGGGGTCTTCCATTCCAGAAGAGATTTGAATTTCACTCTTTCTCCCACTTATCATCTCTCTGTGGGACTTGTTCCCTCTTCAACCCAGCGCTTTATAGATAGGCATCTTTATTGATAATGCTTTAACTTTAAGTTTAAGGTTAAGGTCCCACCTTACCTTTCAAAAAAGTAGCCGAGCCGCAAGGAGCTCTCACAAATCGAATTTTAGTACCACGGAGAAAGGAAAGGCTAGCTGGATAAACAAGACAGGGATCGCCCGCTCGGCAATGCTACCTTGGGAGGAGACAAAACACTATAACAATTGAAACTCATATTTGAATTTTCGATATATGAACAAGATTTCTATGGAAGAGTTGGTGAACATTGTTTTGACTCATAGCTCTAAGATGACTGGCATGAATAAGCCGGCTTCAACACCACCTAGACTCTTAATCATAGACAGATTGACCTCAACAAAAAAAGAACCTGGTCTATCTATTTGTACGCATTGGCTTAACTCACTCCTAACCTCCCGAAAAGAACACATAATGAAAAAAGCCTGGTAAAGTAAAGGCTGTACAAGGGAACGAGAAAGGGGTTTTCTAAGAAAGAGTTTGGGAATGTCCCGCTTAGTTAACAAACATCGAGTTTGGAGTCGGGGCAGCATGGATCCGAGACTATTGAAGTGAAGTTTGGAATCATTGCGGTTTTCTATCTTCAGATTACCAAATTGTAAAATCACCAAGGCCTTTCAGCGATTTGACGCGCCCCCTAAGCTAGACGCTTCACCTACCTGACCTCAGAGAGAATAGAATGAGTCGCCCTAGCCTTAGTCTTACTAAGAGTAAGAGTTTGAATTGCTCTGTAGGATAGTAGGGCGAATGAATTGCATTAGTGCGATTTGGCTAGCTGAATCGCCCAGCGAACAAATCGCCTACTTGCTGCTCTTTGTCTAAGATTGGACTAAAGGAAAGGTACCAGCATATTTTTTGTTGCTTTTGTTTTGGCCGTAGGTTGTACGCCAGCCATACGTAGCTTGAACTGTGATGGCCGCAATGCTTAGCTATTGCCGATCCCCAAGACGCCTTTGGTTGAATGTTCACACCTGATCCACCGTCTGCACTTCCTACATTCACTCCCGGAAATTGAAACAGGAAAGAATTGTAACCTCCCGGTCTGCTGTAGTCAGCCTCACGGTGTGCCTGACTGGCGAGTCTGCCGTCTCCACGGCTTTCCCTTTTGCGGGCTGCTCCTCAAGCCTTCGAGTGCCGATCTTCGCTTGGGCCGGCTCCGAGGCTCTACTACCCTGGCTTTTCATTGGTTCTTCCCAGGGGCCCCTTATCGTATCGCGCGCGCATCTTCAAGCAATCGGGGAGGCGCCGAATACATAGATGAGGCGGTCCGGGGAATGAAAGCCCATTCCCTCGTACTCTGGAACTCCTTAACTTCGGTTGAACAAAAAGGTTCAATCTTGTGAAACCATAGCGTAGGCGAAACCAGGCAGCCCTCTCAGGCCCAGACTTTGACCTTCTCCGGTCCTGGTTGGATTCTTTCCTTCCTTCCCCAGCAGGCAACAACACTGGGAGAAAGACGATCAGGATCTCACGTGTGGCAGCTGTTGGAACAAACTCTGAATCCACGAGGTACCCACCTAAAGAAAAAGGAAACTCACCACTCACTGGTAAAAGAGAAGAGAGAAAGGACCAATTGAGGGCCCCGGGGCCGGAATGCGGTAGGGTCTTCAAGCCCCGCGCTCGATTCTCGAGATTCATGGGCCGTCTCGCGAAGATCTTCGATCCGAACCTTCGCATCTACTCTCTCTTACTCTTAAAGGTTGCTTTGCTTCGTTATCGCCCCTCGCTACTGCTCAACCTCGCTATCGCATTTATTCTTGCCGGCCCTTCCAGATTCCAATTCCTTATTGAGATCGAGATCTTGTTCCATTAGACCTAGTTTGGTCAGATCAGTTCCATAATCTAGCTTGCCCGGGCCGGGCTTTCAGTCTTTTCTTTGGTCGGGCCGGCCGTAATGAATGATCGTTGTTCGAGAACAATAAGACTTCAGTTAAGGGTTTCGCTATCGCTCTTCGCCTCGCCTAAAGTTGTAACTTCGCTCTTCGCTTCGATTCTTCGCCATCGCGAGAATATAGCAGAGCTATCGCTCAGCTGCTTCGCGTATTACGAAAGCCGTATTGCCCGAAGGGGGCATGCTGCAAGAGCGTAGGTGAGTGGTAAGCGTATGAGGCGTGCCCGAAGGGCAGCGGCAGCAGTGTGGTTCCAGGTGCCGTCGCTAGATTGAGATCCGCAGGGTGGCGGGGACTTCGACTTCCTTATTTCGGGTGAAGAGAAGGGGTGGTAGGCTTAGTAGGGCTCGAACCTACAATATAACCGTTATGAGCGGTACGTTTCAACCAATTAAACTATAAGCCCCTACGGATCTCTACATGCAATTTGCTCACTTCGGAAAGAGCGGACGGAAAGGGTAGGTCTTTGCTCTATCTGCTTCTTCCTCTTCCCAGGAATGAACAATAAAAAAAGGATTTTCTTATTGTTTATAGATAGATAGAGAATATTCTATATTGTTTATTATATTAATTAATTAATATTAATATAATAAAATAATAATAGAATTAATTGCGGCCCTTTCGCGGCTCAAACTGCCGGTACGCTTTCCGGCTCGCAACGACTCAAATGGGCGGGGGCTCTCTATCTGCTTGCAATGCCGACTGTTCGCGTTTAGTTAAAAGTAGAACTTAGCGTCGGTATAACGCGTTTCCAGCACAGAAAAGGGATGCATGCAAGTCCCCATATCTTCTTTTCTCTGAGCCCTTCTCAACATATTTGAGGCACTGATGGAGAGTGGAGGGCACGACCTTGTACTTATGAAGCCACAGTCTCCCAAGTAAAGCGCGATAGGAGGTGTCGACGTCAATCACATAGAATAGAATAACACCTTAGTCTCAAGCTCTCCAAGCGGGAGAGTGATCGATCCCATTGTATTAGACTCGCTTTGATTGAAACCCGTCACATCTTCATGCTCCAAATCGTTAGTTGTAAACCCTCCGAAGAGTTCGATATGGCAGGAGGTTCACTGCAGACCCGGGATCTATCAGGATGCGCTGGATTTCGACATCAAACATTTGCCCTTTCATGTATAAGGGCCGACAATCAATCTCTTTCACAGAAATGGAGTGGCATAAAAGGAAAATAAGGGATACATTCAAGTCTTCTTCCCTCCTCCTGTTACGCTTTGCCTTTCATTCTGGCTTTCTCCTTCGCCATCACCTAGCTTTCTACCACGATCCAAGCCCTAGCTTTCTATTAAAAATCTGATCATCGGGAAGTCAGTCCACCCAATTCCTTGCTAGGCCGAGGGGGCTTCTCCAGCCTTATTTGCTTTGTCCCCGGAAATGGCCTCCTTGTTCATTCATCTTTGGTTGTGAGGGACTGCTCGATTATCAGTTGTTACTGATTGACCAGGGTTTCGGGCAATTCTACTCAATCTGTGTATGAACTCTCTTTCATCCTTCTAATCTAAATCCTTCGCCGGACGATGCGATGGGTAATCCATCCTTTTCCCTAAACACCGACAACGAGTCATCGATTCCCTCTCTTCCCGGATTCCCTTAATAGCTTAAGTAGATCTCTAGATACGTTCCATTCTCTTTGACCTGGATATGTACCAAGAGGTGTATAAGGATGGGTGGAAGACCCCAATTAGTCAAAGGAATGCTATGTAGTCCCTGTTGATCAGTCCCAGGTAACCCACCGGGAATATCCGCCAAGCAACTTCTATGCTGACTCTCTTTATCTTATTGAATATTACCAATTCCTCTTCTAGTGAGACATCCACAGGTGATCCCAGTTATTTCCACCTTTGGCAATGCAAGTCCCCCTTTCACTAATACCTTTCGATTGGATCCAAGCCCACCAGTGAGAGCTCGTACGCTCGTAAAGTAGGTCAGATCCATCTATTCCATTCCATTGTTCATGTGCCCTTGTTGGTCAGGTAAGATCCATTCGTTCCTGTTCGTGCCTTGGTTGTTCTAGAAAGTCTCTTTCTTTGTGCCCGACGCTGGGGACTAAGTTGAGAGCTGCCCGGGATCTCCTTCCTATTCTTTAAAGTCTATGACGCTTCTGCCCGAGGCTGCCTTCTGAGTCTGTCTACGAAAAAGGATCGTGCCAAGCTTCAGATTCGGTTTCGAGAGCACTACTTACTTTAACTTTATTAGTAGGTCTTATCATGATCCTCTAGAATTACAATTGAGCAAAGGACTTGACCAGAAGAGCACAACGGACACTCTGCCAAGCAAGCGGGGTTCAAAGAGAGCACAAATGAAACTATACCACGGTACAAAAGAAGACTTCCTCTTCGCTAGGAGAGCCCTACCCGCGAGAAGACCTCTAATCCAGTAACAGAAAGGGTACGACTCAAAACGAAGTCTTTCATGATCGATTGGCTCCACAAGAAGGGGTTCATGATTTATTGGCGCCAGCAGTACCACTTATTCAGCACCGGTTTCAAGCAACACCACTTCTGCTATCGGCGTGTCCTTTTCTTTTCATTCCCAGATTCTCTATCACTTGGGTGCTCTACCTCGAAATGACATAATGTAAGGGATTTACAGATCTTTGAATGCTCCTCAAGAGGATTGTAAACCAAGATCAACCCGCCTCCCACGAAGTTGTTTCAGTAGTACTCCAATCTCCAAGCGGGTCGATCAATTATCAACGAATGCTGAATAGCGAATGGGCACCACTGGCAAGTAGTGATAGCTTTACCTTTACGTATTTAGGTAGGGAGTCTATCTATTCTCAATAGTCGGCTATTGGACAAATCTTCTTCTTCTTCTATTGATCGTGGTTTTGATCGGTTATTGACGGATCGGATCGTGAGACTGAGACTTTATAACTCTAGTAGTTCCCGTGAGTAAATGAGTCAAAGGTCTATTAGTTCTCTCCGTCTACCATCTGATGCCTTACTTCCAACCGTTTAGTCTGGTGTTGAACTAGTAGTTGCTGAGGGAGCTCTCAATGCCTTTCTGCCTGCTAGACCTGACCTCCTTCCTAGGACATGCCTTCTTTAAGAACGAGCTCTCAATCAGTCCCTGTGGAATTCTTTAATAGAAAGAAGGGTTAAAAGTTGCCGCCCCCGCGTAAAGGTCTTGACTTGTAATGCGTGCAGGCATAAGAAATGGCTCAACAGAGAAGAAAGTTAGCTAGGCCCCCTCACAGGTCCTGCTTAAGCTCCAAGCCTTTTCCCCACAATGGATGTGCCTTTCCGGAAGGAGAAGAGAAGCTCATGACTTTCCATTTCCTTTCTTTTATACGATATTGGAACCAGAGAGAGACTAGCTCCCTTGAGTGGGGAAAGCATTCTTGGTGGCAGCAGTGCCATAAATGCCAGCTTTTACAGCAGAGCAGACCTGGTATTCTATCAGAAATCAGGTGTCAATTGGGACCTGAGAGTTGTAACCGAGTCGTACAAGTGGGTTGAAAAGGCAGTTGTGTTTAGGCCGGAGCTTGGGAACTGATAATCATCAGTTATAGACGGGTTGTTAGTCGTCTTTGCTCCAACTCCTTATACTCGTTCCACGCCCAATTTGATCAAACTCCTGTGTCTTGATTCAAGGCTCGGATCCTCTCAACATGTAGAAGGAATTCATCCCAAAGCGAGGACCCAAGCTGGGAAGGTGCATAATATTGTAGTGTAAGCACAAAGATAGGTCTGAAAGCGATGAGCAGCAGAAAGATAGCTTAACAGCAAGACCCTCCTTTTACTAAAGTAGAGAAGTGGGAGATTGATTCGTTTAAGTAGTTAAGGCCATTAGCCTTTACTTTAATTCGTTGGAATCGCTAGTAATCGCGGATCAGCATGCCAGCATTGCAGCTATTTCGGAGTGGGAGTAATTCTCCTAAGAATAAGAAAGAGTAAAGAAGTACTTTGTTCGAATCAACGTGTGTCACGAATGAGATTGGTTCTCTTTTTATTTTCCTATTGGGGATCAGACTCCCCATTTCATAAAGAGAAAATGGCCCTATTACACTCTACACTCATGGTCAGGTAAGTGCTTATGCTGCTTGACGCAACTACCACTGGAAAGCATCAAACAAGCAAGAGTTCCACGCACTTATTCACCGAATTCACTGACTAAGCCAACTACTTACTAAAGTCTGTTGGTAGGAGGGTTTCACCCTTGGTCTTCTGCTTTCATGTGAACAAAAGGCAGAAGCGGTCGTCTCTTTCCACTTCCATTAGGATCACTTTCATCCGACTTTCCTTCGCCCCTTGAATCTATCTATTCCGGCTACAGAGCAAGGCAAGGTGTCCTTCCGGGGATTCATTCCTATCCGAGAACCTAACTTCTCACTTACTCAATTACACCTCCTTTCATCACCTGGAATCCCATCGCTTATTACGGATCTGCCTTAGAAGGGGATGACCCGCACCAAAGCCAATGAAGAACGTCAAAGGCATAGTCTCTTACTAAAGAGACCTTTCTGAGCAGCTTTCACTCTCATAGCAAAGAAAGAATCATGCGCAACAGGCTTCCGCCAGACAATTGGACCGCTCACTACTTGGGATATTACTGGGAGACTGATCATCCAAAGGAGAGCAAAGAAAATAGGGTTTCGGTTGCTTCACTTCACAAGGTAAGGGAGGCTGGGCTATTCATTACCGAGCTACTCTACGTATTGGTAGGGCTATAACCCTCTCTTTGAAATCCCCTCTTCATCGGGTCAGGCTGAAAAGGCCTCGTTCTTCCTTCCTGAAAAAGGGGTATCCTAGTCTGCCGCTTGGGGTGCCTCAGCTGCTTTGTATGATTCATATGAAGCAATCGGATGCGGATTATTCTGCTTCGTAGGGGGATTCAGATGTGGATTCTGAGGCTAATGCTGCTTCATACCTTACCCGGTTCGTTGGAACCACTTCGTTCGAATCCACGGAACTACGAAGCTAGTCTGATCTGGGAAGGAGCAAAGAGCCCACTTCCTACAATAGCTATCTTTTTTCTTTCGCAAAGTTCTCATTTGGCACTGCCTACCTATGGTCATGGCAGCTTAACGGCCAATCTCTGGTCATTACAGCTCGCATATTCAACGAGACCAGGTGCCCACTTCCCTCGAATGCTGCATTGGAGCGAGTTCTTCCACTGAAGAGTCAAGTTCTGGTAGCCATCCATACGCTTCTCCCGAACTTTGATGAACCCCGGTACCGGAAATTCAGTCAATAAGCAAGATTCAAAATCCCTCCTAATCTATCCCTCTACCAGCAGCTAGGGACCAGCTACCAGAGCAAGCAGACAAGCAGACTTCCTTGGCGACAACCCCAATCCGCAAAGCAATCTTCCACCGTCTGATGAAGACCTTACATGATTCGTCCTCTCCAATTCCCGCATTATCCCATTCCACTCCTTTAAAGCAGTTGTTGCCGATGATGATGACGAAGTCGTCGAATCACAACCGTCCGATTGATCATCAGAATCACGCAACAAATTCTCCCGAGAATTACGTAGTGTAGACTTTGATTTCTTCATGCTCCAGTGAGTCTTTGGATGAAGGCTCTTGCCGATTAGATCACGGAAACCGATAGCGGAGACACCGGTCATGGCTGGGACATCAGCAGCTTCAAGAATTGTAACGGCAACGTTGAGAACCCCGTGGAACCTACCAGAAGGTCGGCGGACTTGAACTGCACTGAAAGAAGGCAGCTAAATCAGCAATAGAAGAGAACTCCAGATCTATGAATAGCCAACAAAGAGCCTAGCTTTATTACTGGAACTAAACAGCAAGCTGCTCCTACCTTACTTATCGAGAAGGAGTACTTGGACTGAGTAGACTTCTTGTAGTTCTCTTTCCCTAGCAACCTTTCCTGCTTTCCCGGTTGCAAGGTTTCGAGCTAACTACAGGATTTGCTTCCTAGCTAATAATACTAATTAGTAGTATTGAACTTCGAACTAAAGATTTTTTTAGTTAACGGGCGGGTAAGGGCAATGAAGGAAGCCGTTAGGCTTGAGACGAAACGGATTCTATGGATTGAGTCTGGCAGTGATGTTAGTTAAGTCCACTACCTGGGGCTTGTCTTGCTTGAGAACCCGTTTGGAACAATCTGGATTTTCCCCTTGTGAGTCACTCGAATTCTTCTATTTATCATTCTTTCATGAATAGAAAGAGAAAGATCTCCGCTTCGTCTTTCTTCCAAGAAAAGATCCCAAGCCATTGATATTGGTCATGCGTGGGCTTTCACTCAATCTTTCACTATGATATGAAAGGCAAGCAGGAATTTCACCACTAATGGGCCAGCGCTTGGCGCTTACTCTAGCCCGTGTTTCTAGGATACACCTATTAATTATATATAATAGTTTCCCCGATATTCGTGGCTTTCCCCTTACTTATTACTTATAAGTAGATCGGTTGAGATAAGTAGATTGGTTGAGGCCCGACCCTTTCCTTTGGGGTTGCCGACCTTGATGCCATAGTGTTTAGGGGCTGAGCGGGAAACCAACACGTTGTGGAAACGGAATAGAGCTTTTCCCTTGATGGATGTTATCCAATAAAAGCACACAATCAGTGAGATGAGCCTGCCAGCTCAGCCTTGGCCCTATGCCTTTTGGCCAGCTTGACTTCTGACCGGTCGATCCCGCCCCCTCTTGCAACGATTCGGCGCCTCCACTTGATGCTTGACGCCCACGCTTCGTTCAGGCAGCGCTCCTCGGATATGTCTTGCCAATCGCCAGAGCGGTGCCACTTCCAGGATTTGGTGCGGCCAGCTCGGGAACCTTCCCTGGAGTGAAAGGGTACATACCATACCAGGACGAACAGAAAAGAGGGGAACACCAAGTACGAGATCACAGGGATCGGGCTGGAGCTCTTGGTCCGAATCCTTCTTCGTATGCTTCCACACGGATTTGAAGAATGCCTATGCCGTAACCCACCTAGCCGTCCCTCCCATTAGATGAAAGAGGAGCAAATAACGTGGTATTCTGTCGGGACAGGATCAACCGCTCTTTCGTCCTTCACGCTCTTCTGCCTACTTCTTCCTATTTCTAGACTTCTCCTGCTACCCGGATCGATGGTTTCTTGCTGGCTTAGCTTGCTTTATAGTTTGAAAGGAATGGCCTTTCCAGGATTTGGAAATGAGACTAAAGGTTGGTTACCAGGTCCATGTCCCTTCAAGAGGACTTCTTCGCACTAACCTACTCGAGATCAACACCTAGTGACACACGAAAGAAAAGACGTAGTTTGATAGTGACAGTGAGGGCCTATCCGTGGAATGGTTGTTTGGTCTAGAAATGGAGATTTTGTTCGTGCATGGTCTGGCTGGAGCCATCGTAGGAGTATAACCGCTAGCTATTGGGCCTTGCCCTCCCATTTCTGCCAGGCGACCCGACCGAGAAAGAAAGGAAGGCCAAATGCCATGAGAACTAGAGAACTGGGATGAATGGCTGTGCTACTAAGTTAAGTAAAAGGGCTTGATGAATGTGTCACCTATATTCGATGGACGGAAACGGCCCCTGCCCACTCGAGTTCTCAGCCATCCCACAAGACCGAACCAACCAGTCCTTGCCATAGGAAGTTGCTTCATTCATTACCCGACCATCTGTATCAGTCCCCGCTGTCCAAGGTTTTCTAGTTCAAGCAAGGATGAGAATCAGGCCTTACTTACTGTCAATGTCAAGGTCAAGGGAGCGGGCAAGCGCAGATTATGATAAAGAAGATGGGGAAGAGAGAACAAGACGGGGTGAAGTGGGCTCAGGCCACAAATTCACCAAATGTAGGGTTTTGTACGTTTTATGGCATGTGATTATGATGATAATGGAGGAGTACATGATCTGCGTGAAACGAAAGATTCTTCTAAACTTACTTTGCATAGAAGAGATGGACTTCCAATTCAATTTAGGCTCACTTTTCACACCAGGTAAATTATTTCAACACGCGAAAGACGAAGGACAAGATTCGTCGAATCGATGATATCTACACCCTTACGAGAGGGAAGACCAGCTCGTCATGGGGAAAGGATTTTTTGAAAGGTCAGTAATAATGCGATATTCCATAGATAAGCATGAAACTGAAGCTTCTCTTTTATTTATGATTGATGTACCGGCTTGAATTCACTTTAGGAAAGTATTTGATTTCTTTCTCCTCAAAGTAGGTGTTTGCTCCGCAGCACGAACAGGTCGAGGTAAGAAAAGAAGAAGGGGTATAATAGCAAATGCCTAGAGCCCCGAAGGCGCTACGGCGCGGAAGTCACCCATGCAATACTCCCCACGACCTTCAATAAAAAGGTACCTTTATCCGAAACCGACACAGGTCGGTAGGTATAGACGGGACGAGAGACCACTCTCTAACTAACATATTCTAGTTTTCGGCGGTCGACAGAGCTACACGTTAGAATATTCACTTAGAAAGAACAACAATATCTTACTTATTAATAAAGCCTGACAGCCTGCCGGTAAGAGGTAAGAGGTAAGAAGTGAGGCGAGCGGAACCTATTCTAGTAGAGGAACCAACCCCAGAAAACCTGACCAAAAGATAGCTACGTTCCCGTCACTAACGTTACTTCGGAGTATGCGGCTGATCCGCTGAGAAAAGACGGGAAGGCAAACAGAAAGTACCACTTTTCTTAAGTTAAGATGACTCTATTGAAGAGTCAAGGTTTCCAATGAGCACGGATGAGGCGAAGCATCGATCCCTAACAAGCGAGGTAAGCGCCCGGATACAAAGGAATCTTAGTCTATGTCTTGGTCACCCAGAAAAGTATTCAGAGATAGTTGAATTGAGGGACCTCTACTTTACGTACCTCTGTAGTCTTAAGACAAAGTAATACACTCAGTCTCACCGTTGGAGGATTTAGTGGAGGATCTAGGGCGTTAGCCCGAAGCCCATAGAGAGAGAGAGTCAAAAGCCTATAGCACTGCAGGAAGACCAAGATCTCGATCGACAGATCTAGTGGTCAGTCACCGTCAATATTTGATTCTACGGCCAATGCTGCTAAATTAAAATAGCAATTAAACCATGTTCCTGGGGAAGACCCTAGCCTTGAAACAAGGGGCTTTACTAATATAGAAATGGAAATCAGATAAAGGTGCCTAGTCTGCGCTGTTAGAATCCATTGGAGAAAGGCTTGCTCACTTCTTCATCTGTGAGATGATCGTATTCTTTATAAGAATTTAGAATAATGGGATTGGACCTTGCTTCGATCCCCTCTTTAAGAGACTCCAGAAACTCGTTGACCCATAGATGCCGAAATGAAACTCTTTTCCTTTACGACATAGGAACTACTATAGAATTAGAAGAGAGGTCTTTCCTTTACGTCGTAAAGAGAAGCATGTGCCTTCCACCTATCTATCGTTCACAAATGAGTTGATTAGCTTCGAACGTTGCCTGATATGATAAATTTCGTGGCTCGCTATCCTATAACAAGAACAAGCAGTTTCTCCTGAACTTCCTATAAGAGTGCCGCACGAGCAAGCTTCCATCTTCAATCTCCAGGATTGAACTTATCGAACGACTATCCTATAAGAGTTACGTCCAGGATTTCACCTTCACTTCCTATATTCGTTACATTCTAAAGGACGGTAGATACACACACTGTTTCAAGTCAATTTCATTGAACCTTATCTGGCTCAACCCACAGGTCAGATTTCAAACAAACCTATCGATATACTTGACCTGACTCGCTTTCCTCACTCCGTCCCGGCTTAGGAGAGATTGAGCTTGACTAGAGCATTTCTTTGCCCGATAGCGCCTTCATTCCTTCTTTTCAAGATGTTTACTTAGCCCCCTTCCTGGTCCTTTCGAACCAGATATTGAAAAACCTGGCTCACAGCTAGATAGAGAGAAAAGTGGGAAGATTTAATCTTGGTATCGCACACACCGCAAAGAGGTGAGACTTAAAGAGGTGGTGCTGCATCCAACCCGGCACCAAGCATGAACAAAACCAAACAAGAGAATTTTTTACAAAACTGTAAAGAAGACTCCAGACTCAATTGCATCGATCAAATCCTCAACTCACGTCTACCCTTCCGCTTTTGAAATGAAAAATGGAATGCTGATTGATCCTATCGCCCTCTTCAGATTTAGGGGTTTCCTTTTCAGGCTGACTCGCTTCTCCCCATAAATGAACACTGATGGAATCCATAGAGAGAAAAAGGTCGGATTCAACCACTTCTTCGTCGGTGCTGCTGATGATGCAATGAGTTTCATTCGGCTAGTGAGATCCCATCTGATTCATTTCATCCGGCTGGAGATATATAGGAGATCTATATCTAATATCTATATGAGATCTGTCTTTCGTCCAAAGTGAGTAAACTGCCATGGCATAAGAGGAAAAACTAGAGCTTAAGCCTGCCTGCATGCCTATTTATGGCTCTCTAGTTCCAAGAAGTGGTTAACAATGAACTACTTCGTTTCACTCTCGCCTTATCCTTCGCTTCCCTCGCCCGAGACCAGAGCAAGAACCGTGACTGATTCACCTGCTCCTTTCTAGTCCAAAAGATCGAATCTGGGAACACACAAAAGACCTTTGAGAATCCCAAGCGAATAGAACAAACTCCTACGTGTCTCACGCTCCAAAGTAGTTAGGCTTTGCGTAGAAGTCGGTCTTCTCAAGGCCCCATGGCTATGTATGGATCCCTCGCAGGAAGCTTTCGCTTCTTGAATCTATATAAGGATAAGGCCTATTCCATTTTTTCTTTCTTTTTATCGAGGCTTCTCGCTTCTCTGTCTCAGTGAAAGTGGGATCACCGAGGCTCCTAAAAGCAGCCGCGATCTTATAGACCACCAGGCCTTTCTAAAGCGTTGAGTCCCGTGCTCGCTTTTCGAAGAATATGGAGTCCCATCCTTGAGTAGACGCCCGCGCTCTAATCCTTACTACAATGAAAGCTCTGCTTCATTGCTATGCCCTTCGACAAGGATCTTACCTAACCCGATCTTCCAATGACTGCATAACCGCCTTAACCGCTGGACTTGTGACCGGACCTGTGGACTTCTCTTATGGCATTTTCACTCTTTAGTCAAGATCGGAGAAAGAGCAACCAATCACTTAAGAGCATGTAAAAAGCCCGTCCTTTCGGGTGATCGAGAGATGGATTTTATAGAGGAGTATGGTCATTGAACCCTTTTGATTCGCCAGTAACGGTTCCTTACATCAAGTCAAATAACGGAGATTCTCCAGGATCGGTCGATTTAGCACAAGCATAATCCATTAGAACGAGACGGCTCAAATACGTGTTGTGATTGTTCGTGACTGGACACTCAAAAGGCGTTCAGAAACCCTCGTTATTGAGGGCAATGCGTTCTTTTGTTTCACTACCTGACCAGAGGAGAGGGACAACAACGGCTTTCCGGTTCACCAAAAGGCGCAGGGGGAGTAGGAACGATGAATACATGAAGTCTTTCCTTTTGGTGATAATGGCACAAGGTTTCATTCTTTATGATGATCTTGCAAGGGGTAGCTAGCGTGCGTGTAGGAAAAGAGACCCCAATCATCCTGTCTCCGAGGCCTAAACAGTGAGATTCGAATCGGAACACCAATCCATATTGTGATTCAAGGCCCTCGGCAATACAAACTTAGCTGTCTAAGCGAGTGGTTTGAGTCTACAAGAAGGGTACCCCTTCCTCTTTCTGTTTGTTAGAGGACAAAGGCGCCATGCTTTCTACTAAGAGTAGGTCCTGCGCTTCCATTAGTAAGGCAGAAAAGGAAGTAAGGAAGGCAGCAGCCGTCTGGATAACGAAAATTCTGTCCCTTCCTTCTAAGAGTATGCCTTTCCAGGCAAGTCAGTGGTAATCCTTCTGTCTGTCGAAGAGTATGCCTGCCCTGTCCTTCCTTCGTTTAAGAAAGTAGGCTGGCAGGTCGAGAGTGGGCGTAAGTACTCCATTTCGTTAGGGCCCTTCCCGTCTGTGTCTGTGCTTTCCTCTCCTTCTTTGCCTTCTTTGAATAAAAAAGCCAGGAAGTTAGCCAGTCTGTTCTTAATAAGGGTATAAGCCAGTACGGTACGCAAGACGGTAATCCTTCTTTCTAAGAGTCCTCAGTCCTAGGGTCCTCGTAGTCCATTAGGAAGAAGGGAAGCTAGGCGGTGAGTAGCCAAGATTCTCTTTTATTATCACCCCAAGGAAGCTTTGAAGCTATTCGTCTTTCCTTTACTAAACATAAGGGGATTAGAGTAAAAAGGGTCTACTAAGAAGAGGCAACCCGCCTACAGAATAAGTAAGCCCGACCGACGAACTGTTCGTCTGTTTGACACCGAGGATCCCCTTCTATACCGTTAGAATAATGAATCAAGGAAATCCTCTTTTATCAAATCGTCTGTGCTCACGAATCGATTGTGGAAGCTTAATGAAAAAAATTCTCGTAGTATACCCTTTGGCATGAACTCTCTATTGAATCCCGGCTGATCTTTCTTCCTGTAGAAGTGAAAGGGAGGGCACACCTGCAGTAAAGTCATCAATCGCAGCACCCTGTGACCCAGAAAGCCAATCAATCAGAATATGTTGGCTTAGGAGTTTGAGTCGTATTCTCAATCTTAGCCAGCACGAAAAGGGCATAACCCAATCAACAAAAAGAATAAAAGAATAGTAAAGAAGGGGTTTACCTATTCATGTGGTTCTTCTTTAGTCATTCCCTAACCTTTTCTCATATTAGCGTAAGCAACCGTTGAATATTCATATTCTATAAAGAATATGCTTTCCGAACCTAAGGCTAATAGCTCCCGTGCTGCTTTCGACTCCTACTCCTACTAAATTAATCCGAAGCTGTGGTCTGGGATGGGTGTCCCGTGGATGCGCCTGCGAGTGAAGCAATGATAATTGTTGATTCATTTGACACATGGAGAAGGGAATCTTCGCTTGATGGAATTTCTTCAATTAACAATAAAGATCCATTGCGTTCTTTTCTATTACTATTTTTGCTTGGTCACCAGAAGTCATGTTAATTGAAGAAATGTCTTTCCCGTGCCCAGAGGGGATAGTATAGTCACTATTGACCTAAACGGACGAGAGAGTATAGAAGCCCACGGAGCGGGACAGAGAGGCTAGTTACTATAGATCGGAGGGGCTAGAAATGAATGGTCCGAGGCGTTTAATTTGCTATTCAAAAGGGTGCTTTTCCGATCTTCAAGCTTTCCCGTGGCTCAATTGACTATTGTTCTTACAAAGACATCGGAAGATTTGATGCTTCTAGGAAGAAGGAGATCAGTCCTCCGTCGCGGGTTTTGGTATACACCCCTCAACCCCTTATTAACTATATTACTATTGTAAGGTAAGGAAATCATCTCAGTTAACAGCGCATATGCGACAGCGCATCATAGACATCATTTCTTATACCAAAATTGCTTATAGTAAGCAAAGCAAGGAATCTGAATTCTATCTGACTAGTGTCTCTCATTAAGCTATATAGGTTTTGAAAAGCCAGCGCCCAAAGAGCTTTCAACCTTAGGGTCAAGCCGGTCTCCGTCTAGCAGAGTAGAAACCGATCGATCACTTGAGGACGCGCTAAGAACCTTTTCTCGCTTGTGAAGCCGCCTATAAAAAATAGATATCTAGAAAGTGTGCCATGAGTGAGGATATCGAGATTGGGTTCGTTTTTAGTCTTAGTATGAGATGCCCAAGATAAAAGGAACGAGGAGAAGAATCGACAAGGAAATGTTCTTTCAAACAAAAATTCCCCCAAATCCCATTTCTTTCTCGGTTGGAAAACCCAACCGGCTATTTCCGGCTTCCTTGAGAAGGTTTGAAGCGGAGTGCATTTCTTCACCATGAGGTTTAGTTTAGGAAGTGGTGGCTCAGGTTTTTCGGCTGTAATGGATGAGACTGCTCTTCTCACTAGCCACGGGTCATGCCGAGAACAAAGAAAGAAGGGACGATTCGCGAGTGAGGCGGGGAATAATCCATAGAAAGGCATCAAAGGAATGAAAGGGCAGACAACCATCCTGGCCTGGTTGAGATCGAGGTTGATGATTAAAGAGCAGCAAACAGAAGAAGCGGTTTGAGGAGAAGTATCATCATCAGCCAATGGAGAGTCAGCCGAAAAGGAATCTTCCTTTGAAAGGGTTATCGGTAGGGAAGGCATTCCATTCAAAATCAGCCGAGTCAGGGATATAGGGCATCCGAATACGTTGAATCACCCGCCAAACGCCAAATCAGCATACGCATAGGAGCAAGAACACGGATGCATTCCACAGTGTAGGTAGCCGTTCTCAGTCCACAGATCCGGGTTAGCAGTCATCGAGTGCAGTCAAGAGTGAAGAAAGACATGTCATTAAAAGAGAGATTGGTTTATGAGTTCAGGACGTGGCCCTCGGGTGAGGTTTTCGACTGAACGGATCTAACAACCGCTGCCACCCCTCAATGTTGTGGAACCGCCCTTTTCTTTTGGTCCTTCTTATGATCCTTTTCATTTCTCTGGGTGGGTTATATCCTAATTTCCGTACCTGAACCTCTAACAAGGTATCAAAGATGTTCACAATAGAGAGAGGTGCGCAAACCTTCAAATATTGCATATTCCCTCACTCAGTTAATAAACTAACTGCCTCACTCCAGAACTCGAGCAAGAACTTTCACCTCATTTGCAAGTGGAATTGAACAAAACGGACTAAAAGCAACCTTCGCCATCGCGGATAGGTCCTGTCCTCCCTTACCGCTCCGTGGGGAAGCAGAGCTACAAGGGTCCGAAGTAAGAAATTACCTTAACTAAAGCATTGAACTCAACTTCGTCGACCCTCTTTCTTTTTCTGAATCCCGTAGTGAGGGGAAGAGAAAGCTATTTATTACCTTTGATTCCTTCTTGCTGGTCCTCCTTCTAGTCTAGTGGGATGGAAGCGAGGATCTGAAGAATCAGACTATGATCTCACGAACCTGTCTGACTGCGAGTTAGTCTAAGGCCGGACGGGAACCGGCATGGAAGACTTCTTTTCCAGAAAACAAGGCAAGTAATGCAAGACAAGCCCAGATCAAACGGAATCCCAAAGCACATGAGGATATGGGACTTTGCCGGGTATTCCTTCTCTTGATAGCGGAATCTAATTAATAGAATTTTTGCTTCTTGTTCACTCTCTCACTATCTGAACTTGAAGGTTAAGTTTGTGTTCCGTGTATCCAACGAATGGGACAGGTAATATGGAATATTCTGTAGAATCCTAAGTTTGTAGATCAAGAAAGCTATTCTCCGGTCTAGGAGTTCAGGGTAGAGAGGAGGATGTTGGTGAAGGGCCGAGCAGGAACAGTTTGTTTGACAATGAATTGAATCCCATCCTTTCTGAGCGGAAAAGCAGACACGTCTACACAATTAGTGGCTTGTTGAGCCCTAGATTTCAGGAAGGTACTGCCCTCTTAGGTAGGATCCGGTACATTAGGGGAAACCCTTTCTAGTCATCACTCCATTCATTCACTAGAATAGTCCTCGTCGAGTAGAAAGAAACCACTGCCTTACCTGGAAATAGACTGAAGTAGATCTCTCCTTGATTGAAGGACACCGCCAGTGGAATCTAAATCTCCCTCGGTTTGCCATATAGGACAGCAGCCCAGAAAATGCTTCCATAACCAAAACAAAGATGTATGGCGACATAGGGTCGCCCTGTCTCAACCCTCTCTCCCCAGGAAAGAAACCATTCAGCTCCCCATTAATGCTTATATAGAACCGAGGAGTGGAGATGCATTCCCTGATCCATTGCACTACCCTCTCCGGAAAGCCCAGGATGTTCAGGACTACGCCTACAAAGTCCCATCTAACTGTGTCGTAGGCCTTCATCAAATTCACTTTGAGGGCGCAACTGTGCACTTATTCCTGTGATAATTTCGAAGGAGCTTCTGGGCATACCCCTTCTTTGCTACAAGTCGAGCCTTATGCCTTTAAATCGACCCATCAGCTAGATACTTTATACACCCGAGCGAGTGACTAAACGAGACTCCATCCAAACCTCAACCAACCGCTTGTTTACCTGCAGGCAACTCAAGGACGATCCCAAGTATCATTTTTCTTTCTCTTTCTTTTTAAGGGAAGGGTATTTTAAAAGAATTTACCAAAGAAATACATCTTATCAACCGGGTGACCGATTCCCTTTCGTCTCTGCAAACATGGGCGGTGAGAGGGGAAGGATAAGAATTGGTTCACCCGGTTGGACCATCCCCATGATACGGAATCTGCTTTTCTTCTTCGAATTAGCCTCAAAGGGAGCTCAGAAGACCCCGTCTATTGTGGTTTATACATATATTATATAACCTATGGGCTGGCCGGCCTTCTGTTTCGAAGAATGGAATCTTAGTTAAAAGAAGCATGTCGGCATCAGCTGAGGAAAGGGTTGGCTGGGGTGGGGAAGATGCCTCAAGAAACCATTTAACATTCTTCGAGTATTTCGAAGAGCATTTTCTACATTTTGTATTTCAACGTTAATTTCAGCAAGTCGCTGGGCCATGGCTTCTCGATATACACTGGTAGAAAACTCTTTTCTTTTTTTATAAGTGCAGTCCTTCTGTGTGTAGAACATTGGCTCTAGCGTCCAATGGGTGCACCTGATCCAGTTCAGTTGGAACAGTCACCTGCTTTCATTGGCGGGGAGCTGACTGAAGTCTCCTAGTTGACGACAATGGTCAACCTGTCACGACCGTAGTGGGTCAAATAGAAATAGCCTTATATGTTATGTTCTTCTATTTGTTTCTTATTCCTTTAGAAAAGATCCTATGGATAAGACACCCGTATTTAGGTATCGGCCGTACCTACCTCCGCCGCGGGCGGTGTGCGCGAGAAAAGGGCGCGCTAGTATACATGAAGTAGGCGTAGTAAACAGCTACAAAGACGGTGTTCCACCTTTTCGTAGAGGAAGACTATAACTATAGAAGAAAGACTGGTTCTATCACGTAGTTCATGGCCCCCATGGGGAATGAGAACAGAGACATAGCATCTTCTTTCTTACAGCGCCCGAAGGATACCGGACTACGACCCGACATAAATGCCAGTGGGTGCTATGTAGGCTCATTGGTCCCGCCGCTTTGTTGATTGACAAGCTATGTCAAAGAGATCATTCTCTTAGTGGCCATTTCTCTACGCAATGACACGACTCTCTATATATGATAATTGGTTGAAGACAGACTAGTCATCTACTACAAGTCCCGTGTTCCACCATCGAGTAGTGGTCTACTAGAGTCAATTCCATCTTGGCTATGCGCATTTCCTGCCTTGAGTTGATAGAAAGGTGCTTACGCCGTTAAGGTTGCCTCCCCAGGCCCCAAGGGGCGAGGGTTTAGTGGGCCCACGACAGCCAATCCGTCCACTCTTGGCAGGCAATGACAGACCTGAGAATGAAGACAGACTAGTATCAATTCGAATCTGAGTTAGGCGAAGCAGTCAGTCGCGCCACTTCAACTTCACACCCCGAGACGAAAGCGCAGCGCAAGCGGACGGGAGTATTCGTTTCAGACAGAGCGATCGCAGCAGCAGGTATGCATCAAGATAGAAGGCATGGAGTACTCACCAAGAGAACACGGCATGGCTGGTGAAGATTGGGCTTTGGCCCATGATGATAGATAAAAGAAGAGAGAGACAGTCCAATTCATACAGCTCCCAGACCCAGCAGACCCCGACCCCACTCCCAGTATGACGACGCCCATATGACATTTCTATGGATTGTAGCGTCAGATCTAGTTCCTACTTTAGGCCACAGTTGACTATAAGTAGGCTGTTAGCGATCAATGCTGCTTGCCCTTCCTTGGGACTCTAATACTTGTGGAATCCTATGGAGGGGCCGCTTGTCTGTAGTCTTTGACTCTGTCCTTTGATCCAACCACTACCACTAATGTTTCACTCTTTCGGAAGCAATTCAAATTAACATAAGAAAGGAAGTGGAATTCTCGTCTTCAAAAAAGGGGCAGCTTTGAGTCTTGCCCTTCTTTCTTTTCTCATCCTGATACTGAAGACACATCAAACTCCTAACGACTGATAGACGGCTTGAATTAAAGAAATTTTCTGTATCGACCCAAGCCAAGCTATTAGCCGAACGAGAGTCCCCTACTACGAATGAATCAGAATCCATGGATCTCAGGAACAGCCGATTTCTCAATAGGGCCGACGATCAAATCCTCGAACAGCACCCATACATGCAGGCCCATACCATAACTCCGCTTTCGGTGATTATGAATCTCTATCAAACTCTGATCGAATGAATAGGTTTGTGTGAAATACAAGCTCACGTTCCGGAAATAATTTCTTATAGGCGTGAGGATAGGCATAAATAGATTGAGAACCTGTTCTTCAACTGAAACTGAGCAATATGGTTTTAACACAGAAGAGAAGATAAAGGAAGGGCACCGCTCCAACGGTAGAAAGGCTTAGCGATTAGAGAAGCGAAGCAGGCTTACTGATAGAAAGATAGAAACCGAAAGAAAGAAGGATTACGTCCGAGACGGTTAAACGCAAGGAAATTCGCCAACCAAGAACATAGGGGAAAGGTTCTAGCCCAGTAGCTTCATCTTATGGTTCTAAAACCCTCTGTCGGCCCTTACAAACCGATTGGACCCCGGGGGAACCTAAGCTTTGCTAAAGCTAAAGCGAGGGAAAGGTTCTTCCTCATGTAGTGGGCTACAGGCCACCTATCCATAGTCTGGAAAGGCATCAGTAGTTGGTCAAGTTCAGGGAGCAAAGGGAGAAAGGGCATACAAGTACGGCTCCAAAGAGTTAATGAGTCCAGTCTCCGGTCTCAAGGACAACCAACTGTCTACTATACAAACAAGGAATAGCGCATCCGGGAATGAATGCATTTCAAAATGAAAGAGAGAAGAAGCAGCTAATGCATCATCAACGAAAGCCGCTGAATCAACTGATGCAGTGTTATACGCCAAGGTCAAGGTATATGCATTCGCCAAGTCAAGGGCTAAAGCATCTCCTTGAACAGAAGATTCACTTCCTTCTTAACGTGAGACACTCGGCTTTTCAAAATTACAATAATAGGTCACTAATAGATCGGCTTCAACGAAAAGATTTAGTTGACTGAATGACTGGTCTAGGGTGAGAATAGCATGTGTTCTCTTCAAACTAGGTTTTCATGGGCGGGCTATTGAGAATCATGAGGTTCTCATATCAGAATCCCTATTCAAACGAGGAGAGAAGGAACTGTTAACGAACAGTAGGTGTTCTCTTCAAAGCAAGACCGGCGAAGGGCGATTCTTTTGAAAAGAGTCTTCGTTGAAGTGAACTCCTTTCTAATAGTAGACAGGCAGGTACGTGCTCCGATATAAGGGGGTCAGCTCGGCAAGTAAAGGATATAAGGAAAAAGCTCATAAAGTCATGACATGCAACCGAGCAAATAGAACCTTCCCTCTCTGCAAGCAAAGAAAGAAGAAGGTGAGCGATTGTAAGGGAGAGGAATGGAAGTGAGAAGCGGCGGATGGGTCGGTCTAGTTCAAAGTCTAAGCTAAGATTGGTCTAGTTCAATAAGCGTACGATTGGTGAAGCTATGAATCGACAGATTGTGGAGTGAAATAGACGTTGGAGTGTGAATCGGTAGATTTCCAGTACGGGAGTTCGAGGTTGTATTTCTTTGATTCTGGTTTCCGATCTAATCATGTGATTCTTTCAATCAGCATGCTCTTCTCCAATGTATTCTTTTAGGCGAAGAAGCGGTTTATCCAAGAGTGGGTTACTTACCAGAGAGTTTGGCTTGGTCTTGCTTTCTTCTTTGTTGAGCAGTTATCTAATTCGTCCTCATTGCCAATCTTTACTCCTGCTTCAGACCTGTTTAAAGTCTCCGTAATGTCCGAGCGTTAGCAATCCTCTAATTGTGGTCTTAGAGCTCTCTAGAGCTCTTAAGATGAAATGGTTTTGCAATGATGCTCCTCTATCCATTCTCGACTTAATCCTCTCTAGCTTTGGTTCGTATTGGGAGTGTTCTCCTTTTGGGGTTCGGGGGCTTGCCTCCCATCTGGTACTTATGTGGTAGGTGGGTTATTGAAGGTGGATAGGTTTTTGTAAGAATCAGTTTAAGGATCAAGATCGGTAGAAAGATCAAGATCAGGAAGAGCTTCTCTTCGAAGGTGCCGCTGAGGAGCTCTGTTCGGGTACCCCCTCCGGCTCGTAGTTGAGAAGAGCTTTAGTTTAGGAAAGGGCTAAAGAAAGGGGTGCGATCCCTCTCGTTGAGAGTCAAGGGTCTCCTGGAGTAGAAGGCACATCCTGGATCTATTAAGCCGGCAAGGGTTCAGCATTGGCTTTCACGACCGCAAAGGGGCCATCTCTCAGTCGGAGTAGATAGAAAGGATCTTCTGATCAATCCGGAGAGGGAGAGAAGGAGGAATATATGTATACCAATTAAAAGCTAATGGGTATACATATACAAGATAGATCAATAGAAGGGCCCTCTGATTGTCCAGGTGTTGTGGTACAGGTGGAGTTGGAAGAGCTTTGTTCAGTGAGAGATCTGACGTCTATTCCAGGCCGTGCGCAAACATGCTATTATAGATTCTCCTTGTGGAGTTGATTCAAAATATCGATTCTCATTGCGCTGGGATGCGAGGGATGGCTAACTAGCAATATACACCAAACATGCTAGCCACAGCAAGACGAGACCATGCTTTATGCGCAGAGTAACACTATGTGAAAGTCTCACAGAGGAAGACCAGATGATGGTCTCTAGTAGATGACATCATTAATTCTTATACTACAACTATCCACAAAGAAGCTATTACAAGCTATCCACCAGGAAGCTACCCCTCTTTTTAACTAAAAGCCTTGTAACCACTGACAATGGGGTGTCAGTGTCATATTAAGAAGCTAGTTTAGTTAACAACAACTTAGTTTGAATTCCGGCTTGTAGTGATAGGGCAGGCTCCCTCTTGGTCGAGTGAGCTTTCGCTTCCTTATAGGTCCTAGGTTCATCATAGGAGACAAGTGAAGCAAGAAAAGCACGGTGTCGAGGAGTGAATGTCTCATAATCAACGGGAAGAATAGACTTACGTGAAGAAGGGCGAAGCATGACTGAACCTGAATCCGGTGCCGAGGATGAAGTCTGTGGAGGGGAGGCTCTTCTTGAGCTTCACTTTCATCGGATGAGTGAGACCTGTCGGAATGAGCATGCAATACAGGGGAACACTAAAGTCCCTATCTACAAAAGATACAAGAGGATCCTTATCACAAGGAGGATCATATCCAGGCAATAAGGCAAATTCCATCTTATCAGAACATTGAAAATTGTCTTCTTTCTCTTTCCTTTCTCAAAGAATGGATCATTTTAAAAAGAAATCCGTCAAGTCGTCTATAAATTAACAACATATCTAGCCCCTGATTTTGAGGCAACTGGGGCTGGCCCCAAACATCCGAATGTACTAGAAAAAGCACATTTAGTTTGACTCAACAAAAATGGAACAGAAGACTGCTTGGAGATAACACACGTTTCGCATTTCTTAAATGGAAATGTGAGTACTTAAAAACTACTAGAAGAATCAATTATTCGAAGAGTTTCGTCATTAGGGTATCCTAATCTTTTATGCCGCAAAGCATGCATATCAGTGGAGAAACAAGCAAAACTAGATACATGACCCGAAATAGACGTCAAGTCGCAGTCATCGACGTAGAAGAGTCTCCCCCTCCTTACGGCCTTTCCCAATCTGCTTCCCGGATTTCAGATCCTGAATCACACAACCTACAAATAAGACTGAACAATCATTATCAACCTATAACCAATAGACAGCAAATTCATAGAGAGTATAGGTACAAACTAGATTTTGAAAGTAAACCAAACCACACTTTTTGTGAACGAACAGAAACAGATCCTATTTTTGACGCATTGCAAGTGGATCCATTTGCAATGGGTTATGGGAACAGTAGAATGAACAGGACTGGATGCATTCAAGCAAGACATATCACCTGTCATGTGGCTGGAAGCGCCTGACCCCACTAACCGGAGAGACATTGCTAGGAGTTTTCGTAGCACTTTTTTGATGGATGCTTTCACTCAATGGACAATCACCTCAGAACTATTCTGCGAAGCAGACAGAGAAGCATTGAGATTGGGATTGCGATTCATACTAGCTATTCCTTTGCTTGTGCCCGTTCTTCCCCAGTTACGAGATCAGGAGATAAGAGGTTTCTAGTAGCCGGAGATCCAGAGAAGGTTAGTTACTGGAGAAGATTAGTGACCCGCTGACTTGCGTGCTAACGAGCAGGATCTGAAAGATACTGTTGCCACTCTCTTACTTGAAACCTACTTACTCGAACCTTCCCCGCCTTCCAGCAGGAACCAGGAAAGAGTGAGCCACAGGTTGGAAAGAGCGAGCCAAGGGTTGAATACCAGCAATCAAAGGAAACAGGATCTCTTCCAGTACAACAAACACAAGCCCGCTCGCTAGCAAGCCGCGGAAGGCATATGATTGATCTAATATCAATATTAAAGGAGCTGGAAGATGAGCAGGAGTATTCTCAATCGACACTCCTAAAAAAGAGAATAGGTAATATGATAAGGAATAGGAACAACAAAAGCAAGTCTTCCCGTCCCTGACCCCTACCCTATCCTATATTTTAACCGCTCCGTGGGCTTCCCTGACCCAAGCCTACTCTCCCACTTCAATTCAATCACTGACTTCAATATAGTTGTATGGGAGTTTACTTCTTCCCTTCTACTTGGGTACCCTTTAACAATATCCAAAGTGGGTGGGGATTCCCATCGACTAGATAGGCTCTTTAACAGGGAGGTTGGGCTAAAAGACAGAGGTTGCTTGCATACTTGGTAGTATGCTCCGGAGGGCGGGATTGATAGCTTGACCTGAGTTGATTAGTCACAACGACCCGTGGAGAGGCTGTGTCGAGTCCATGCAGACTAGAAATTAGTCTAGTCATTCCATAGAGGATTACTATATAAAATAAAGAGCGATAGGACATATTGTATTGATCATTTCACGGTAGATAAGTAGAATGGGGTACCTCGAAGGCGTTGAGGTATTCTAAATTGGATTAATTGGAGTGCTTGGGTGATTATCCCCCGTCCCAGCCCCTGCAGAACATACAGAAACGGTAGGTTTCACAAGTCCAGTATAAGCTCACGTCTCATTCAAAGCTTGAAGCGGATTCCACATATTCTTAGTTTGGTTGAGTCAACCGTATATCTATAGAGGTTAGAGCTTAGTAAGTCAGCTTCTTCTCCAGAGGTGCGATCAGGGATATCTTCTGACTCCCTCTGCTCTCTGACGAGCCTCACTCCTATCTCCTATCGCCTGTAGACCTCGCCTTGGGCAGTCCTTCGTAAATACCCTTTAGGAACCTCGTAGTAAAGGAGCTACTTTAACCTGGCGTAGAATTTTGGATTACTCTTTGGTAACTTCATCCTGCTCTGGAAGCACCAAAATTCTCTGACTGCCACACATTCCTAATGCCACTCCTAAACCTCTTTTTTGAGACGCTCGCTAAACGTGGTGAGTAGACGGTGGTATATTTCCCAGCCACCAATGACCAATGGTTCAACCTGTCACCCATATTTGATTCACCCGTAGTACCTATCAATCTCTTTCAACTACGCCGTCCTAGCTCGGGTTACTAGCTCAACATACGCAACGGGGAGCAATGCTAGGTTAGAATCCGATACTAAACTCTTAAAGGGAATCATGGTGGCATACGAATCACCTTATCTTGATACCATTGCAAGTGTAAAGACCAATCTCATCATGGCGGGCCCTAGAGACGATTAGATAGCACCATAAGACTTCCTTAGCGAATACTAGTGCCATCCTCAGACACTGAAGTCAGTCGGAGATATAGATTCGATACAAGCCCCCATAGGGATATCCTATGTCCAGCCCCGACCCGAGCCACTCCAATCCCGGAAACCTTACCTGAGCTACTAAATAGAAATCGAAATCAACTAGTCTTACTTTTTCGGGGCTCCAATACCTGTACTCGAATCTTGCTTCTAGTAGCCGAGCTGAGACTATCTCTTTCCTAGGTTTGGCTAAGGCAAATGACTGAACCTGTAAAATAGGAAATGAAATGTTATCCGCCAACTCCCCTCTTTCTTCTTCTACAGATGCAAAGTATGCTTTCCCTCCAGGGATAGGACTGAT